CCCTCCTACTTTTTCGAAGGCTTTCTTCAAAAAGAATTCCTCGTTGAGAAAGTTCGTTACTAGACCACGCGATAAGTAACTAGTCTCCTCCCTAAACAGATCTTGAACGTCTGGAATACATAGTATGCATGGAACCATTAACTTTGCTATTTCGAATTGCCAGAAGATAGAAAAATATAGGGAGCATTCTATATCCGGCGGCGGTACCCGGTTCCACCATAGGCCCAGTTCCTTCCAGGTGAAGTACTGAGATTCTCGCCATAGGTACTTATAGAGAGTAAATAGCTCCTTCTCTAGACTCGAGAAATGAGAGTCCCAATTCACCTCGTCCCAAGCGGAGAGAGAGGGATAGGGATACTTATCAACACTACGCCTTTCCAAATCCTCACTATACTTGCGGATTTTGAGTCGTTTTTCTTCCAATAGAGACGGAAACATTTTAAAGAGCCAATAATCCTCCATATCAATCTCCATATCCTCCCATTCCTTACCCAATTCACCCCAGTTCTCTAGACAGGAAGCCCGCTTCAGAATATCCCCCATAGCTTCCTGGCTACTCTTATCAAGAATCGCCGTCGGATACCAGACTTCGTTCAGAACTAGCGTAATGAAAGGAAGATTGCAGTTTGTCGCTAGGTATTTGACCCAATAGGATTGTCCAATATCTACAGAACCTACCACTAAAATACCCCTAGGGGGAGATAGGTTTTGGCCGAACGGAACAGAGAGTGGTCCACATGATAAAGGTACAGAAGGCGTCATTGCCTGAGACTGAGTATATAATACCCGTCTTTCTACTGAAGAGGATGAATTGAACTTATACTTATAATAAATTAGAGACTTGTTATGAAGGTCAAATAAGTATCGGAAGTAAAATGCTGCCGGTTGTTCACTCATTTCATAACCAAACTCCTTCTTGGAGAAATTCTCACTATGAGTCAGATTCCAGAGAATTTGATCAATCCTTTTTTCTCTCGATAAGCTTAAGTTGAATAAATGAAACAAGAAGTCTCTTTCGGCCCTAAAAACAAAATTGTTGCTGCTGGCCCAGAATTCTATTGGTTGATGATCCGTCCACTCAACATCACTATAGTAAACATCACTATAGTAATAGGACGACCTGATTTTTTGTTTTATCAATGAATAGATCTCTTTACTTATATGACTTAGATATTGATGTCTCCAAGCGATGGTATTTGGTATGAGACTTATGAGATCGCTGATATTATCGATGAGATTGATATTCAAAGATTTATTATGTATTGATTGGATCCCATCAGCCTTCAATCGCATGCCAAAAGCTCCTATTTCCTTTCTAAAATACCCGAATTGTTTCCAAGCAACTAAAAAGGGATTCGTTAACCGGAAAGAACCACCTATAAGATCCTTATACATAAGTTCTTCCACCTCAATCCTGTATGATGCAATCATTTTGCAGAGTTTGGCCATTTCTACTAGCGTGCAAAGTGTTTCTAGATCAAAAAACGGAATGGCATGCACCGGAAGATCGAACAGATATGCAGCAGCAACAAGCAGAAGGAAAGGGATTGAATCAAGGAACTCCCGAGCATTTGGAAATCTCAGATGTATCGTTGACTCATTCTTTCCAGGAATCCCTTGTTTGCCCAGAGAAAGTACATACTTGACCCTAATATTTATCCTTATCTTCCATTCAAGAAGAGAAATTTGACGCAATTCTTTATACTTTTGACACAAATCTTGATACCATTTTTGACACCATTGACACAATACTTGATACAATTGACACAACCTTTGATACAAATTTTTATACCATTTATCCAATTCTTCCTGAATAATCCATTGACAGAATTCTTGATACAATTTTTGCTGACTAATCCATTGAGACACGTCTTGATAACATTTACAACATTCTCGATACCATTTAGAACATTTTCGATACCATTTAGAACATTTTCGATACCATTTTCGCTGACGAATCCATTGACACAATTCTTGATACAATTCTTTCGGACGATGACGAATCCATTGACACAATTCTTGATACAATTCTTGATACAATTGACAGAATTTTTGATACAATTCTTGCTGACGAATTCGCCATGCTCGATAGATAGAATGAAGAAAAAAGACTCCATATCTCCTTAACCTCGTCCATAATCGGTCTAAATCTAAATAAGTCTGTAAATAAGTCTGTAAAGTCTGTAAAACTATCCTATTTACTCGCTCAGTAAAGAAGCATTGCATATATCTTTTTAACCTTAGCTTCCCCCTTTTTGATAAAATTGAAGACTCTTTTTTAAAGGCTCTATACAGCTGCATGATCAAAACGGATTTCTTTCTAATTATCCGTTTTTTATTCTTTTTGGGTGGTAAATTTTTCTCATAATCTGGGAGGTGAATCCAACCCATGTTTGAATTGAGATCGATAAACTGCTGAAAGTTATTCCTTTCTGAATCAGATAGATTCATATCTGAAAGAGGTTGACAATCAGTTCTTTCAAAATTGACTATTTGTTCCTCTGTTAGAGGTGTTCCAGAAATGTCTGCGATTGAGTAAATCGTTCTACGAACGAATAGATCGGATCGAGTTGGAAATTGGAAAGATTTAGAAAAGTTATACCTTTCGTCACCACTTTGTGGATTAGGTATGCATATGTTAGATACCTGTGACTCGATTGGTGAAATAGTATCTCTCTCCAAAAAAGCAGTTTTAGCGACGCACAAAGAAGATCTTGTGTTGCGAATGAACAAGATATTGAGGAATTGTCTATACGTAAGATCATAATTATTGATAGGGGCCTTTTCTATAGAAAAAGGGAATCTTTTGTTACAATAGAAGCAGAAGTGATGTGAATTATTCAAGAATCGAAGTCTATTTGCTTTATAAAAAGAAGAAAGCAATGAACTTCTATGAAAAGGTTTCACGGGATTCAGCCAATTGTCTTGATCGTGGGCTATCATTGAAAAATAAGAATCCAAGGATTGCCTGCGATTTTTTATAGTAGGGAATGAGTCACTCATCCACTTTTTGAACAAAGATGGTGATATTGCTCCTCCATCGATCAATAATCTCGATTTTTGGGAATCCAATAAGGAGGCTTTCAATTTTGTCACATGAACGATTTGAAGACCTATTGATTCTAACAACGGATTGCAGACTTCATCATTCGGACCTTTCAATTCATAAATGTGGATCTTGGACCTATGAGTGGGGATATCCCCGAAACTCACAAAGAAAAAGGAAAGGGACTTAGACAAATATTTGAAAAAAGATTTCAGTTCAATCGAATATGGATTAAGACGTAATCGATCGAAGACTACTTGAAAAGGGCTCTCGAACTGGAGATTTTTGCTCTCATTGAACCATCTGTATCTATATGTATCAGGATCCCGATTCACGGATCCCTCCGTTCGAGAAATCAAAAGAAGAGGATCGAACCCTTTCTTCGGACTCTTTTTCAAATTCGAGAAATCTTGGTTGATCGTAGATTTCATTCGAATTCTATGATTCAGAGTATCCTTTCCGATTTTATCCCTTTGAACTCCAGATTCGAACCCGCAGGAGATCCGAAGACATCCTTTTCTGATCCTTCGATAAAAAGATTCATTCTCTTCATAAAAAAGAGGAGGTAGAACCAAGAAAGGTTTCTCTTGCGATTTATCCCTCGAGTTGAGTACCTCATTCAAGAATTGTTTTTGATACAATCCGGAGGAATCAATAGAAAAGGCAAGTCCCTTAATCAGATCCGGCTCGGTTAGTAATAGAGTGAATAGAGCTGCCATTTCTTGAAATCGCTCTTCGGATTCAAAATCGTGGTGTAACGTGTATCCCCCCCTGTTCCCGTCATGGAATAGATGAAATAAATCAAAAAATGGATTCTTGTTCAAGAATGAAATCTTATTGGAACTGACCATATACGGTTCACCCTTCGGACCCCTATCACATCCCGAATCTGAGGAAATAGGATGAATTGAGACGCTTTTTTGTAAATACGGAATTCTCTTCAATAGATTAACCATTTCTTTCTTTTCCGATCGCCTGGAAGTGACAAAAGAAAGATCTTGTTCTTTCTTCAAGAATCTCTGATCTCGAGTGGACCTCTGAGTAGGATTTGAACTCAGATGAAGTTCTAATTCTGACCACCTGTTAGAGAAAAAAAATTCTGACCCCTTAGTTATTGGAAGAACCAAAGTACTCTCTTTCGGATACAGGAAACAACTCTTTTTTCCTTTTCGATTTCGAAGAGAGAGGAACGAAACAATCAGCCTATTCATATGGGAAGACCAAAAGGATTCTTCCAACGTATCATTTCTGCCTCCAATTGAAATGGAATTCATAGATATAGGAAGAAGGCCTATCAAATAGCTATTTTTTCTTTCGACCATATCTCGATTGTTAAGACGATATAGAAGGACCGATACTACAAAAAACAATAGGACACCCTTGATCGTGAATTTGAAATATGGATTTTTTTTTGAACCCGGTGGTGAAAGTACCAGACTCCAAATTTTTGGATCAAAGAGTTTGAGAAAACGTTCTTGGTGGAAAAAGATTTGAATGAAAAAGAACGTTAATTGGAGACGCGAATAGAAAGAATAGGCCAAAGGGACAGGATTGTGAGAATTCTTGATATCTCTCAATACCTCTCTCAATTCCCAAAGCCATAATTTAAATTCTTTTTTATTTTCATAATGAAAAGATGGAAAAATAGAAATATACAAAGCCTTAGGCTTTAAGGTACTTACAGAATACAGTCTCTTTTTTATACATATTCATTTTATTATTACTATGAAAACGACTGATTCAGTGGTATATGTGCCAAAGGCACTCTTGTGATCAATTCTGAGTGAAAGATCATCAAAAAGAAATGTGTCTACATTATACATTATTACATTACAATTTTGAATAAACAAGAGTAAATAAGAAAAGAAAGTAGAAGAATGTCATCTTATGTAATTATTAAAAATGAATAATAGGAAATAATAGGAATAGAAGTCGTCTTATAGCTAGAACGAAT